GATTTATGGTTAAAGAAGAAAAACAAGAAAACAGGGGTTCTGTTGAATTTCAAGTATTCAGTTTCACCAATAAGATACGGAGACTTGCTTCACATTTGGAATTACACAAAAAAGATTTTTCATCGGAAAGAGGTCTACGAAGACTTTTGGGAAAACGTCAACGTTTGCTGGCTTATTTGGCAAAGAAAAATAGAGTACGTTATAAGAAATTAATAAGTCAGTTGGATATTCGGGAGAAGTAATTTAATCGTTCGAATTTTTTTCTTATTTTATTAGTAGTCTTATAGTAGTCTTAGATTTTGCATTTTGATGAGCCTCGTTTTGAGGAATTCATGGAATAATGAATTAAGGAAGAAAAAAGAATATGAGTCTACCGTTTACAAGAAAAGATCTAATGATAGTCAATATGGGCCCTCACCACCCATCAATGCATGGTGTTCTTCGACTGATCGTTACTCTCGATGGTGAAGATGTTGTTGATTGTGAACCCATATTAGGCTATTTACACAGAGGAATGGAAAAAATCGCAGAAAACAGAACGATTATACAATACTTGCCTTATGTAACACGGTGGGATTATTTAGCTACTATGTTTACAGAAGCAATAACGGTAAATGCACCAGAATTCTTAGAGAATATTCAAATACCTCAAAGAGCCAGCTATATTCGGGTAATTATGTTAGAATTGAGCCGTATAGCTTCTCACTTGTTATGGCTTGGACCTTTTATGGCGGATCTCGGCGCACAGACTCCTTTTTTCTACATTTTTAGAGAGAGAGAATTGATATATGATCTATTTGAAGCTGCTACAGGTATGCGAATGATGCATAATTACTTTCGCATCGGAGGAGTAGCTGCCGATCTACCTTATGGATGGATGGATAAATGTTTAGATTTCTGTGATTATTTTTTACGAGGAGTTGTTGAATATGAACAACTTATTACACAGAATCCTATTTTTTTAGAACGAGTTGAAGGAGTAGGTTTTATTAGCGGAGAAGAAGCTGTAAATTGGGGCTTATCGGGACCAATGTTACGAGCTTCTGGAATACAATGGGATCTTCGTAAAATTGATCCTTATGAGTCTTACAATCAATTCGATTGGAAAGTCCAATGGCAAAAAGAAGGAGATTCGTTAGCTCGCTATTTAGTACGAATTGGTGAAATGAAGGAATCCATCAAAATTATTCAACAGGCTGTAGAGAAAATTCCTGGAGGCCCTTATGAGAATTTAGAAGCCCGACGCTTTAAGAAAGCAAAGAATTCGGAATGGAATGATTTTGAATATAGATTTCTTGGTAAAAAACCTTCCCCAAATTTTGAATTATCAAAACAAGAGCTTTATGTAAGAGTAGAAGCTCCAAAAGGTGAATTAGGAATTTATCTGGTAGGAGATGACAGTCTTTTCCCCTGGAGATGGAAAATTCGTCCACCCGGTTTTATTAATTTACAAATTCTTCCTCAGCTAGTTAAAAAAATGAAATTGGCTGATATCATGACGATATTAGGTAGTATAGATATCATTATGGGGGAAGTTGATCGTTGAAATGATAATAGATAGGATAGAGGTAGAAACTCTCAATTCTTTTTTGAAATCGGAATTATTAAAAGAAGTCTATGGACTAATATGGATTATACCTATTTTGACCCTCCTATTGGGAATCACAATAGAAGTACTTGTAATTGTGTGGTTAGAAAGAGAAATATCCGCATCGATACAACAACGTATTGGTCCTGAATATGCCGGCCCCCTAGGACTGCTTCAAGCTATAGCAGATGGAACTAAGCTGATTTTTAAAGAGGATATCCTGCCATCCCGAGGAGAGATTCCTTTATTTAGCATTGGACCCTCTATAGCAGTCATATCCGTTTTATTAAGTTTTTTAGTTATCCCTTTTGGATATCATTTTGTTTTAGCTGATCTTAGTATTGGTGTTTTTTTATGGATTGCCATTTCAAGTATTGCTCCTATTGGTCTTCTTATGGCAGGATATAGCTCAAATAATAAATATTCTTTTTCAGGTGGTCTACGAGCAGCTGCTCAATCTATTAGTTATGAAATACCATTAACTTTTTGTGTGCTAGCAATATCTCTACGTGTGATTCGTTAAAAAAAGAGCTTTTCCTCTAAAATCTATTGAATATTTATCTTCCTTTTCTTATTCTGTATTCAGGTCGGTAAGTTAAACTAGATAGCTATATGAGTGAAACAAAACAGCTTATTAATTTGTAGTAAAAATAAAAAATCTCATTTCCTACGTACAAGAAAAAGTTGAAGTAAACATAAGCAGTGTAAACTCTTTACCCCAAGATTGAGATTGTTTGATTAGTCATCATATCTTGAAGCGGGTAAGAATAAAGGATTCGCGATATGGAATTCCATTACTAGAATATTTTTAGTTATTACTAGAACTTATAACCATATAAAAGAACCCATAAAAAGTTAGTGAGGGATTAGGAACACTAAAGTACATAAAGGATTAGTAATGAGAGAATCTAAATCATTAGACATTTTTCCTCATAAAAGGAATCATAATAAGGACTTGAAATTAGTGGAAATGATCAAGTAGTACTTTCTTCGGATTCCGATCCAGAGTATATTCCCATTCACTTGTTAAGGAAATAGCTATCAAGAACGAATTAACCCTTTATTTCTTTTTTCTTTTTAAGTATCCCCTTCCCCGGGAAAGAAGAATAGGACAAAAGATATGGAATGCAATACAAAAAAAGATCCTTATTTATTCTTTCTTTTATCTATATTCATACAGAATTGAATTCGTCATGAACTAATATCCAATTCTTTTCATTTATTAATTGCTATAACGAGTGTTTTATTCCAATATTAAGTTATTACTGAACAAGAAAAAACTGTCATTTTATTATATAAAGGATAAGATCAATTCGGAAGCGCTTTTTTATTATTTTAGCAGACGGAATTGCTTTGGTCTAATTTAGGACTTTCCAATCAATTTTATCTTACCTAATTCTATCTACGCTCGGGACATAAGATCGAAAAGAAATAATCCTTTTTTCTGATCATAGAGGAGCCGTATGAAGCTAAGGTTTCATGTACGGTTTTGGAATAGCGGTGGGAACTGTGATGTTATCATCGACTATGATTATCTAACAGTTCAAGTACGGTTGATATAGTTGAAGCACAGTCAAAATATGGTTTTTTTGGATGGAATCTTTGGCGTCAGCCTATAGGTTTTCTAGTTTTTCTAATTTCTTCTTTGGCAGAATGTGAAAGATTACCCTTTGATTTACCAGAAGCAGAGGAAGAATTAGTAGCGGGTTATCAAACCGAATATTCCGGTATTAAATATGGTTTATTTTATCTTGCTTCTTACCTAAATTTATTAGTTTCCTCCTTATTTGTAACTGTTCTCTACTTAGGCGGGTGGAATTTTTCTATTCCCTATATATCCTTTTTTGAATTTTTCCAAATGAATAAAATTGTGGGAATTTTAGAAATGATAATGGGTATCCTTATTACATTAACTAAAGCTTTTTTATTTCTCTTCATTTCTATCACAATAAGATGGACTTTACCCCGGATGAGAATGGATCAGTTATTAAATCTTGGATGGAAATTTCTTTTACCTATTTCTCTGGGCAATCTCTTATTAACAACTTCTTCCCAACTAGTTTCACTATAAATAAGATAATACAATAACAGTAAGAATATCTTCAACACAAAAGTTCTCTCAAACAAGAGAAAGAAACATACCTTTTTCATAGATATTTAGAATATGTTCCCTATGATAACTGGGTTCATTAGTTATGGTCAACAAACAATACGTGCCGCAAGATACATTGGTCAAGGTTTCATAATTACCTTATCCCACACAAATCGTTTACCTATAACGATTCACTACCCTTATGAAAAATCAATTACATCAGAGCGTTTCCGCGGGCGAATACACTTTGAATTTGATAAATGTATTGCTTGTGAAGTATGTGTTCGTGTATGCCCAATAGATCTACCCCTTGTGGATTGGAGATTTGAAAAGGATATTAAAAAGAAACAATTGCTTAATTATAGCATTGATTTCGGAGTTTGTATATTTTGTGGTAACTGTGTTGAATATTGTCCGACAAACTGTTTATCAATGACTGAAGAATATGAACTTTCTACTTATGATCGTCATGAATTGAATTACAATCAAATTGCTTTGAGTCGATTACCAGTCTCCATAATGGGAGATTACACAATTCAAACAATTAGGAATTCGCCTCAAAGTAAAATAGACGAAGAAAAATCTTGGAATTCAAGAACGATTACTGATTACTAGGTACTAGGATTTTTTGTTAGAAAAATCCAATTATTACAAATTATTCATGATTTAAAATGAGAGTAGATTTTCGTGATGTGATTTCTAACTATACAATTTATATAAAAATATCCTAATCCCTTTTTCTTTCCTTGAATCTTTTAGTTTTAGTCAGTTCATGAAAAATTTTATACTATTAATTTCTTCTTATCCATAATGGATTTACCTGGACCAATACATGAGATTCTTGTGCTATTTGGGGGATTTGTTCTTCTACTAGGGGGTCTAGGAGTAGTATTACTCACCAACCCAATTTATTCTGCCTTTTCGCTGGGATTAGTTCTTGTTTGTATATCCTTGTTCTATTTTTTATTGAATTCCTACTTTGTAGCTGTCGCACAACTTCTTATTTATGTGGGAGCCATAAATGTCTTGATCATATTTGCTGTAATGTTTGTAAATGGCTCAGAGTGGTCTAAAGATAAGAATTATTGGACTATTGGAGATGGGTTTACTTCACTCGTTTCTATAACTATTCCTTTTTCACTAATGACTACTATCCCAGATACGTCATGGTATGGAATTCTTTGGACTACAAGATCAAACCAAATAGTAGAACAGGGTCTCATAAATAACGTTCAACAAATTGGGATTCATTTAGCAACCGATTTTTATCTTCCGTTTGAACTCATTTCCCTAATTCTTCTAGTTTCTTTAATAGGTGCAATTACTATGGCTCGACAATAATAAATTCTTAGAATTTCAAATCTAAAAAAATAACTAAAGAATAAAACAAACAATTTTTATTTAGTAAAATCCATCTACTGTCAACACAACAAATACTTTTTTTTCTCTTTTGTTGCGTAATTGTTCTATTCTAATTAATTGAATCGGTTCAATTCTTGTGCTCATATTGAAATGAATCGAGATGGATAAGGAGTTAGTTAATGATGTTTGAGCATGTACTTTTTTTGAGTGTCTATTTATTTTCGATTGGTATCTATGGATTGATTACAAGCCGAAACATGGTTAGAGCTCTAATATGTCTTGAACTTATACTGAATTCAATTAATCTAAATCTCGTAACATTTTCTGCTCTATTTGATAGTCGCCAATTAAAAGGAGACATTTTCGCAATTTTTGTTATAGCCCTTGCGGCGGCTGAAGCAGCTATTGGACTATCCATTCTTTCTTCCATCCATCGTAACAGGAAATCCACTCGTATCAATCAATCGAATTTTTTGAATAATTAGGCATAGAATTCTCTAAACAAAGGCGCATATATAATAATAAGGAACATTAAGATTAATAAAATTCGAGTCTTCTTTTCTTATTTTTATTTGAGAATACCTATTTTTGAAGTAGGTTATTTCAGAGTATTCTTTTTTACTTATTAAATTTTGCATTTTTGCAATTCATTGATATTGCAATATTCAAATTGCAATAATTTATATTGCAAAGATAATAGCCAATGGCTAATTCGAATTAGTATGTAGAATTCGTATAATTATGACTGTTGAAGCCTTAAATTCAAGTCTCTTGGCTCTTTTCACGCTTTCTCACAAACAGATTAAGAAATATATTGCATTATTTATTAAAGTTTGGATAAACCATTGCTTCGTCTGGTGTCTACAATACATATAACTTATATAGTACTAATTTCTTTTTTACTATAGTACTAATTTCTTTTTTACCAGATCGAAAATTATTATGTTGAAAAGGAAAATTTCTAGATCCAATGTCACATTCTGTAAAAATTTATGATACATGTATAGGATGCACTCAATGTGTACGAGCTTGTCCAACAGATGTATTAGAAATGATACCTTGGGATGGATGTAAAGCCAAGCAAATTGCTTCTGCGCCGAGAACCGAAGATTGTGTGGGTTGTAAGAGATGCGAATCCGCCTGCCCAACAGATTTTTTAAGTGTCCGCGTTTATTTAGGGCCTGAAACAACCCGCAGCATGGCTCTATCTTATTGATACGTTACAAAAAACTCCACTTGAATCGTCTGATTCCTCTTTACCGAAGAAGCCTGTGCTCAATATAATCGAGCATGGGCTTTTCTGGTCAAAACGTATCTTGTCTTTATTACTTTATCATGAGTTATTTTCCTTGGTTAACAATACTTGTTGTTTTGCCGATATTTGCAGGTTCATTAATTTTCTTTTTACCCCATAAAGGAAACAAAATTGTTAGGTGGTATACTATATCTATTTGTTTATTAGAATTCCTTCTAATGACTTATGCATTCTGTTATCATTTCCAATTAGAGGATCCCTTAATCCAATTAAGGGAGGATTCTAAATGGATAGATGTTTTTGATTTCCACTGGAGATTGGGAATCGATGGACTTTCATTAGGATCTATTTTATTGACAGGATTTATCACTACTTTAGCTACTTTAGCGGCTTGGCCAATTACCCGGAATTCGCGATTATTCTATTTCCTGATGCTAGCAATGTATAGCGGTCAAATAGGATTATTTTCTTCACGAGACCTTTTACTTTTTTTTATCATGTGGGAGTTAGAATTAATTCCTGTTTACTTACTTTTATCCATGTGGGGGGGGAAAAGGCGTCTATATTCAGCTACCAAGTTTATTTTGTATACTGCAGGCGGTTCCATTTTTTTCTTAATCGGAGTTCTGGGTATGGGCTTATATGGTTCCAACGAACCAATATTAGACTTGGAACGATTGATTAATCAATCATACCCTGCAACATTGGAAATACTACTTTATTTTGGCTTCCTTATTGCTTATGCTGTCAAATTGCCGATTATACCTCTACATACGTGGTTACCAGATACCCACGGGGAAGCACATTACAGTACATGTATGCTTTTAGCGGGAATCTTATTAAAGATGGGAGCATATGGATTGATTCGGATCAATATGGAATTGTTACCTCATGCTCATTATCTATTCTCCCCCTGGTTGGTAATAATAGGAGCGGTGCAAATAATCTATGCAGCTTCAACTTCTCTTGGTCAACGAAATTTCAAAAAAAGAATAGCCTACTCCTCCGTATCTCACATGGGTTTCATAATTATAGGAATTGGTTCCATAACCAACATTGGACTAAATGGAGCTATTTTACAAATATTATCCCATGGATTTATCGGTGCTACACTATTTTTCTTGGCAGGAACGGCTTGTGATAGAATGCGTCTTGTTTATCTCGAAGAACTGGGAGGGATATCTATACCAATGCCAAAAATGTTTACTATGTTTAGTAGCTTTTCAATGGCTTCTCTTGCCTTACCAGGAATGAGCGGTTTTGTTGCAGAATTAGTAGTATTTTTTGGACTAATTACTAGTCCAAAATTTATGTTAATGCCAAAAATGCTAATTACTTTTGTAATGGCAATTGGAATGATATTAACTCCTATTTATTTATTATCTATGTTACGCCAGATGTTCTATGGATACAAGTTATTTCATGTTCCAAACGCAAATTTTGTGGATTCTGGACCACGAGAACTCTTTCTTTTAATCTGTATCTTTTTACCAGTAATAGGAATTGGTATTTATCCAGATTTTGTTCTCTCGCTATCCGTTGACAGGGTAGAGGCTCTCTTATCCAATTATTATCCTAAATAGGATTTTCTTTTTTTAACAAGTCCGCTCTATATTTCATAACGGAAAAACCGAAAAATTCCGAAAAAAGTAAAAAAGTCTAATTAGATCTATTTCGAATTTTTGGGAACCCCTTTGAAAAGACGTTCAAAGGGGTTCTCAAATCCAAAAAAATGGGAAAAAACCTTCATTTTATGAATGTTTTATGATATGTAATCATTTAGATGGTAATGTAAATGAACCATAACTATGTAAACCTATTCCTAAAAGATTGATACCAAAATAGCAGATCCAAATTATAAGAAATCCTATCGAAGCTACAAATGCAGAATTCGTACCCTTCCAACTTGGATTTGTTCTACTATGTAAATAAATTGCAAATATGGTCCAGGTAATAAATGCCCAAGTTTCCTTAGGATCCCAATTCCAATAGGATCCCCACGCCTCATTAGCCCATACTGCTCCACAAAGAATACCTATGGTTAAAAGGGTAAACCCTAGACTAATAACACGATAACTCCAAGAATCCAAACGCTCGGTTAATTGATATTTGTAATAATTTGGAAATGAAGGAAAAGAGGTGTTTTTTAAGGCACTCCTTTTTGCATAGAAATATTCAATCTCACTAAATAAAAATGTTTTAAGTAATTTTCTTTTTTTCTTTTTAGAAAAGAAATCGAAATTCTTTCGAAATCTAATGATTAGAAGAGCGGCGGATAATAAGGATCCGCACAAAAGAGTTGCATAGCTTAGTAACATCATACTGACATGCATCATTAACCACTGAGATTGGAGAGCAGGTACTAGTATTGTAGATTGATGCATTTCAGTTAAAAGACCTGACGTGGCAAAGCCTTGCGTTAAAATAGTACTTGGCGTAGTTATTGCGCTTAAATCATTTTTAGAGTTCTGTATCTTAGGAATAGTATGAAGAATATACAGAGCCCATGAAAGGAAGATCAATGACTCATATAAATTACTTAATGGAAAATGTCCCGAAGAAACCCAACGAGAAACTAAGAATCCTGTTATAGAGAAAAAAGTAGCTATCATTCCTTTTTCTGACGAATCACGTAATCCCCTAAGTTCACGAACTAATAAGGTTATCAAATGAATCGTAATCACAATGGAAATTGTTGAGAAAGAGATATGAGTTAGTATATGTTCTAAAGTTGCAAATAGCATAAGGAGAAGGTCCCATTACAAAATTGGAAATTTCGAATTGAATCCATTTTCTAATCTATTGTATTCTTTTTCGAGAATGCCGCCACTCGGACTCGAACCGAGATGCTTGAGCACTGCTTCCTAAGAGCAGCGTGTCTACCAATTTCACCATGGCGGCTAACTTGAAATAATAGTTAACTTAAAAGAATAATAGTTATTTTCTCGCGAATCGTCGAGATTGGGAGAATCCATAGAATTTAGGAAAATTATTAGAATTTCATCTTTAAATACAAAGAGTTTTTTATTTTGAAAAGTTTCTTGAGTCAAAGCTTTTACGCTCTTATTAATATGATTTACCAGTCCTAAACCTGTGAATTTTGGATAAGATCGGTAGAAATTCTAAATCCTATTGCAAGAGTACTCTACTTTTGATAATGGAATCCTCATAAAAAAATAGGAGGATTCCATTATCAAAAGTTCTTTGATAGGAAAAAAGGATACTGAGGACACAATATACCAAAACTTTTGTTCTATATAACAGAATAACAGAGGGATTAGTTCTAAGAATATTGTACCCAGGAATTCGACACATAAAAGTACATTCATTAATTAATCCAAATTATTCATTCCAATTAAATAATTGGAATTTCTTTGAGATAGTTCAATTCAGATTATTCCAAAACCTGATTATTTGTTTGTTACCCAGAAAAACCTTTTGGTTTTGGATGCTCGTTACCGCTCAAAAATGATCTTGATTTTGCTAAGGAATAAGATTGTACTATGGAAAAATAAGTTTTTTTCTTCCAAATATTTTTACGAATACGCTTTTTTGACATCGAAGTACGTTTTTTTGGAACTGCCATTCAAAAGGGGAATTAGTTTTTTTTAGTTGTATGTGAAAGACATCTATTGCCGCAAATCAATCCTTCTTTCTGTTTTTTCTTAGTATTTATACTTAGATACTGAAAGATAATGAAATTTTCAATTATTTTTTACTTCATTTTGTCTAATGTGGATAAGAAAAGAGTTTTTCGCGTATTTTTCCTATATATTTTAGACTTTGTTTTAATAATATACAATATATACAAAGATATATTATAAACAAAGGTTTTCTATTTAAATCAATTTATATATCAAATATACTCCATATATAAATCTAAGGTATGGGGGATAAGCCCCCATATAATATGGGGAGATAAAACGAAGGTAAAATTCAAATAGTTAATTAAGTTGAGAAGATATTCAAGAATGGAATTCCAGTCAAAATAAAAAAAGAATTAGTCTATTAAACAAGACATTCTAAAACTTAGATAATTCTAGTCATTAGGATTTCCATTTTATATGAAGTAAAAAATATTCGAGAATTTCCGATAAATAGAAAATTCAAATATAGTTGAAATTCAATCAATCAGTTACGAAATAAGAGAGCTATTTCATTTTAACAGAAAGAAATAAAAAGGAATAGGAATAGAAAGTAAACTGATTCAATCTTTTTTTGTATTTTAATAAATATCTTTTTTTATCTAATAACTAAATAACGAAATTCTTTGATTAAGTTTTTGAATTTAAGCAACTAAACCCATTCTGAATTTTGGAATATTTCAATGAGAAAAATTTTGAAAAAATCAGAATTCCAGTATTTTTTCTTATTCTTATTTTGTTTTTTTAATTCCTTCAGAAAGAAATAAGAATAAGTTTGGTGAATCGGAAACAATTTTATAGAAAAAAAGAACTATAAATTTCAACTAAAAATTGCTATTTCTTTTCTTATGGAACATACATATCAATATGCCTGGGTAATCCCTCTTCTCCCACTTCCAGTTATTATGTCAATGGGGTTTGGGCTTTTTCTTATTCCGACAGCAACAAAAAATCTTCGTCGCATATGGGCTTTTCCTAGTGTTTTACTCTTAAGTATAGCTCTGGTATTCTCAGTTCACCTGTCTATTCAACAAATAAAAGGGAGTTCTATCTATCAATATCTATGGTCTTGGACCATCAATAATGATTTTTCCTTAGAATTTGGATACTTGATCGACCCCCTTACTTCTATTATGTTAATACTAATTACTACTGTGGGAATCTTGGTTCTTATTTATAGTGACGATTATATGTCTCACGATGAGGGATATTTGAGATTTTTCGTTTATATAAGTTTTTTTAATACTTCCATGTTGGGATTGGTTACTAGTTCCAATTTGATACAAATTTATTTTTTTTGGGAACTTGTGGGAATGTGTTCCTATTTATTGATAGGCTTTTGGTTTACACGCCCAATTGCAGCGAGTGCTTGTCAAAAAGCTTTTGTAACTAATCGTGTAGGGGATTTTGGTTTGTTATTAGGAATTTTAGGTTTTTTTTGGATAACAGGTAGTTTAGAGTTTCGGGATTTGTTCAAAATAGCTAATAACTGGATTCCTAATAATGGGATTAATTCATTACTTACTACTTTGTGTGCTTTTTTATTATTTCTTGGTGCAGTTGCAAAATCTGCACAATTCCCTCTTCACGTATGGTTACCTGATGCTATGGAAGGACCCACTCCCATTTCGGCTCTTATACACGCAGCAACTATGGTTGCTGCGGGGATTTTTCTTCTAGCTCGACTTCTTCCTCTTTTCATATCCCTACCTTTGATAATGAGTTTCATTTCCTTAGTAGGTACAATAACACTTTTCTTAGGAGCGACTTTAGCTCTTGCTCAGAGAGATATTAAAAGAAGCTTAGCCTATTCTACAATGTCTCAATTGGGTTATATGATGTTAGCTCTAGGTATAGGTTCTTATCAAGCAGCTTTATTCCATTTGATCACTCATGCTTATTCGAAAGCTTTATTGTTCTTGGGATCCGGATCTGTTATTCATTCAATGGAACCTCTTGTTGGATATTCACCAGATAAAAGTCAGAATATGGTTCTTATGGGTGGTTTAAAAAAATATGTTCCTATTACAAGAACGACTTTTTTATTGGGTACACTTTCTCTTTGTGGTATTCCACCTCTTGCTTGCTTCTGGTCCAAAGATGAAATCCTTAGTAATAGTTGGTTGTATTCACCTTTTTTTGGAATAATAGCTTCTTTTACTGCAGGATTAACTGCATTTTATATGTTTCGAATATATTTACTTACTTTTGATGGGTATTTGCGTGTTCATTTTCAAAATTACAGTAGTACTAAAGAAGGTTCGTTGTATTCAATATCCTTATGGGGAAAAAGCATACCCAAAGGAGTCAATAGAGATTTTGTTTTATCAACAATGAAGAATGGAGTTTCTTTTTTTTCACAAAATATACCCCAAATTCCTGGTAATACAAGAAATAGGATAGGATTTTTTAGTACTTCCTTTGGAGCTAAAAATACTTTTGTCTATCCTCGCGAAACTGGAAATACTATGCTATTTCCTCTTCTTATATTACTGCTTTTTACTTTGTTCATTGGATCCATAGGAATCCATTTTGATAATGGAGTAATGGATAACGGAACATCAGAGTTAACCATATTATCAAAGTGGCTAGCCCCTTCGATAAGCTTTTTCCAGGAAAGTTCTAATTCTTCCATAAATTCATATGAATTTCTCACTAATGCTATTTCTTCTGTAAGTTTAGCTATTTTTGGTCTATTCATAGCATATATATGCTATGGATCCGCTTATTCTTTTTTTCAGAATTTGAATTTAAAAAATTCCCTTGTAAAAGGGAATCCAAAAAAGAACTTTTTGGATCAAGTAAAAAAAAAGGTATACAGCTGGTCATATAATCGCGGTTATATAGATGTTTTCTATACTAAGTTCTTTATTCTGGGTATAAGAAGATTTGCCGAACTAACGCATTTTTTTGATAAAGGTGTTATTGATGGAATTATCAATGGAGTGGGTCTTGCTGGTTTTTGTATAGGAGAAGAAATTAAATATGTGGGAGGAGGGCGAATATCGTCTTATCTATTCTTTTTTTTATGTTATGTATCCTTGTTTATATTCTTTTTTCTTCCTTAATTCATTATTCCATGAATTCCTCAAAACGAGGCTCATCAAAATGCAAAATCTAAGACTACTATAAGACTACTAATAAAATAAGAAAAAAATTCGAACGATTAAATTACTTCTCCCGAATATCCAACTGACTTATTAATTTCTTATAACGTACTCTATTTTTCTTTGCCAAATAAGCCAGCAAACGTTGACGTTTTCCCAAAAGTCTTCGTAGACCTCTTTCCGATGAAAAATCTTTTTTGTGTAATTCCAAATGTGAAGCAAGTCTCCGTATCTTATTGGTGAAACTGAATACTTGAAATTCAACAGAACCCCTGTTTTCTTGTTTTTCTTCTTTAACCATAAATCAAAAAATTTTTCTACCTCCTTTCTTTTTCATGTATTTTTCTGATCAGGAAAAATAAAAAATTATGTCAGTTATTTTGAAGTTATTCGAATCTCGTACACACAAAAATTTGCAATTATTCATCTACTGCTGGAATCTAGAATTTGGATTTATTTTATCGATGCAAATTGGATTTGGATAGAAGGGTACATTCTTTTATTTTAGATAGAAGAAATGTTTCTTCTATCTAAAATAAAAGAATTTTGCTGATTTATTTATTGCTATATCCAATTTATAGAATTGATACACCATTTAATTGATATCATTTAGCAAAATGAAACACAGCATATGCATCCATCTTTCGGCTCGAGAATTTCACGGGAGAGAGATATAGTATAAGAAATAGGCTGTTAAGTAACTCTAAATGAATTGTGGATACATCTGTATCCTTAACATACTGAAACGACTGCCATTATTCGTATCAAAGCAATAGCGATTCATAAAAGCAAAATCTTGTAATCAATGGTGGGCCAATAATGAATTTTTTTGCATATGTATTAAGACGCTTGGTCTGATTTCGAAATTGTCCAAAGTTTTTTATGTTGTTTTCCTTGCAAAATGATGGATCTCCTTCCGTAACTTTCCAATTACGAGTACGAGAATTGAAAGACATGAAAATTCTCAATTCTCTACAGCGTCTAGGAGATAGATAGAATATTTTCAGGAACAAGAAAATCAGAAGAATCTTTTTCTCTATTCACTACCATTCCGCGTCTTCGACTTCTATTAGTTTCTTTTCTTCTTTAATGCAATAGCTATAGTTTGATATAGAATCCATTTCTCAAAGTAATGGAAACCATTCTCTTATAGGAAATGGTTCGAAAATCGCTATTCCACCTTTTAGGTTTAGGTATCGTGAAAAGTGATACCTGTGAAGATCGTGCATTTCAGTCACATTCAGATCCGTTTTTCGAGTTCATGATATAACCAAATTGGATGGATCTTCCACCCGTTTAGCTAAGAAAGAATAGATGCGGAGGTGGATAATAGATCGATATGAAGATCATGAGCTGCCCCATAATGAAACCACCAGTAGTCGCGAATATCTCCTTCTTCCCTAACCCAAGATTGGAGAAAGAAGATCTAAGAGGGATCTATGTAGAATGTGGTCAGAAATCCATAATAGAGTCCGACCACAACGACCGAATTAATTATCCTCATCGAGAAACTTAGACTACTAAGTAGAAAAGATTTGAAAATCATGGCATGGGTCTCCTTTTTTCTTTCTTTAGAGTTTTCTATATGCACAATTTCTCGATGTTTCGATGAGAATTTCTTGACTTTCCATATATAGAAAGAGATAGACTATAAATGGCATCTCTTATGTCAATAAGACCAAAGGAATGGATATTAAATGATAGGAAGTGCTAGGAAGTGAAATAGAATGAAATAGAGCCACTTTGGACTTCCCTATGAAATGAGGCATGGAACGGAGCCACTACGAAGAAATTCCGGGAGTTACGAAAGAAGCTTCGGACTCATATTGTTCATGGGTTGAGAGCGGGAGTTGAACTCTAGGAGGTCGAATCTCCCCTTGTTCCTCAGTAGCTCAGTGGTAGAGCGGTCGGCTGTTAACCGACTGGTCGTAGGTTCGAATCCTACTTGGGGA